CAAATTCGTCGTAACACTCATAATGATCAACTTTACGGAGATCCCATTGTATTCCGGAAGCTCGTAGCATTGGCCCTGATAAACCCCAATTTAGTGCTTCTTCTCCGCCAATAATGCCTACGCCTTCAACTCGTTCTAAAAAAATAGGATTCCGTGTAATAAGCTTTTGATATTCAGCAACCCCGGTTAAAAAATAATCGCAAAAATCCAAACATTTATCTATCCAGCCATGAGGTAGATCAGCAGCGACTCCTCCGATACGAAAATAATTATGCATCATGCGCATACCGGTAGCAGCTTCGAATAGGTCATATATTAATTCTCGTTCTCGAAAAATATAGAAGAAAGGGGTCTGTGCCCCAATATCTGCCATAAAAGGGCCAAGCCATAACAAATGGGAAGCGATACGACTCAACTCCAACATAATAGCTCTGATATAGCTAGCCCTTTTAGGTACTTGAATATTGCCTAGCTGTTCGGGTCCGTTTACGGTTATTGCTTCTGTGAACATAGTAGCTAAATAATCCCAACGTGTTACATAAGGCAAATATTGTATAATTGTTCGATTTTCCGCAATTTTCTCCATCCCTCTATGTAAATAACCCAATATTGGTTCACAGTCAATAACATCTTCACCATCGAGAGTAACGATCAGTCGAAGAACACCATGCATTGATGGGTGGTGAGGGCCCATATTGACTACCATGAGGTCTTTTCTTGTAGTTGGTGCAATCATAAGTTTTTCCCGAGTCATTCTTCCATGCATTGCTGAAAGTAAAAAGAAGTTCATCAAAATTTAAACGACTAAGCTCAAATGGTATCACGCTTCAAATTAACGAGTTTTTATCTCTCGAATATCCAACTCACCAATTAATTCTTTATAGCGTCCTCTATTTCTTTTTGAAAAATAGGCCAGCAGTCGTTGACGTTTTCCCAAAATTTTTCGCAAACCTCTCTGAGATGAAAAGTCTTTTTTGTGCAATTCCAAATGTGAAGTAAGTCTCCTTATCTTAGCGGTGAAACTGAATACTTGAAATTCAACAGACCCTCTGTTTTCTTCGTTTTCTTTTTGAGAAATAACCGAAATGAATGAATTTTTTACCATAAAAAAATGCCCCTTTCCCTTTTTACAGATATGGATTTTACCGATCAGTAATAATAATGCCATTAATTTGAATGTGGTATATACAATAATCTAATCCAAATTTCTTTATGAACTCCTAATTTTCTGAATTCAAATCAATCAATCCAATTTCTAATTGGATTTAGATAGGGATAGAAAAAGATTGGTACATTTTCGCATCGAAGAATTTAGACCTAAAATGAAGAAGGTTCTGTTGATTCATTTCGAGATCGAATTGAGACATTATTCATTTCATATTGGATACTAGAATGAAATGTGAGACAAGGCGTGTGATCTGTGTATTTGTTTGCTTTCATATACCCTATATTATATATAGGGTATAGGATATATAGAAAAAGTGTATTATCCACAAATTTTCAATCGTGGATACAGATGTATCCTTAACATACTGAAACGACTGCCATTATTTGTATCAAACCAATAACGATTCATACAAGCTAAATCTTCTAATCGATAATTAGGCCAAAGAAAGAGCTTTAATTTCATTAATTGATTTTTCTCTCTATCAAGATGGTTATTGTCATGTGAAACTTGGCTGCTGTTTTTTACGTTCCAAAATACTGGATTTCTATCTATAGAATTTCTATTCTTTGAATTGAAACAAATTAGAATTCTCAATTTTCTACGACGTCTAAACGATAAAATATTTTCAGGAACAAGTAAATCAAAATGATTTTTGTCTCTATTTCCAGTTATTCTTTGATGTGGTGAAATAGTTTCATCCAAATTATTCTTAGAAACATATCTTTGCTCTTGGTATTTTTGATTAGTTTGATGCTTACTCTTATGAACCAACGAAATACCTATGGTTTGATACATAATAAATTGCCCATCTTTTTTTCCAGACAGACGAATGGGTTCTAGAATCAATACCCCCTTCTTCATCAATTCTGAAAGAGTTAAATTCTTCTGAATCAGCATTATATCCAAACTCATTTCTCTCTTTTGAATCGAGGATATAGTAATTTTTCTTGGATCTATCAGTCTAAGCAGGAGACAATATACCTTGATATTATCGATCATTCTTTGATTCAAAGTCTCGTCCCATCTCAATTGAAAAAGCAAATAACGTTTCAGGAAGAAATCTAGTTCTGCTTCCGTGTTGCTTTTGTATTGTTTTTTCTTTTTCCCTTTTTTCATGTCTGATCTTGTATAATTTTCTTCAATATCTTTTTGTTGTGAGAGAACGGATCCACGATCTCCTCGGCTTGTGGGTTCTTGATTTCGATGCTTTTTATTCGAGGCTATCAAAAAACTTCCTTTTTCCTTTTCATTGATCTTTTTATTTTCACTACTATTTTCACTTCTATTTAAAAGAAGTAATTTGCTTGGTATAAACCAAGGTTTCATTTTATATACTTTATAAAGTAACACAAATTCTGGGAAGAACCAAAGTTCCAGATTCGATATGGGACGCTTTAGTATTTTTTCATTCATTCCCATCCAATCAAAAAATCCTTTGTGGGAGTTTGGTGGATTGATTTCTGGAATCATAAGATAAAAAAGATCTTTTTTAGAAATTATTTGAGAATTATTAGTACGAATTTGAGTATTTTGAGTCCTATTGGTATCGATCATGATCCAGGCCTCAATATCGACTTTTTGTCTAAGATAAAAATTGAAAATTTTCCAATCAAAATATTTTCTATCGGTCGGTTTTTCCATATATAGAATATCGACCTTTCCTAGATAATTTTTAATAGGGATATTCCTCAGCATATCAAAAAGTGTCTCTTTAGGCGTGTTATAAGAAATCTCTTGGTTCTTATTTCCTTGAAAGGGAGATCTATAAAAAAAGCATTCCGCTTTATTTTCATAATTAAGAAATTTATATGATAAAAGATCATATCTATAGTATTTTAGAAAATTATCTTTTTGATTAGATAATGAATATACTTCAAATTGTTTTTGTTTTTTGGAATTAATTAATTGGTCTTTTTCATATGAATGCCATTTGCTAAAATTTTCTTTAGCTATACGACGCGGATGAACTGTATTTCGCCATTTTTCTGGTATTAATCTAGACCATCTGATCTGAGATAAATGGTATTGATAATGTCCTCTTAGCCAGTTTTTCCATTGATTCATTTCATAACTCGGAAGTTTCTTATCTGCTGATTTTGAATGAACCATTCCTTGTGTTTCAAAAGAATCCTTTATTTTAGGCTTAAGAAAAAAATGGCTTCCTTGATGTTGAACAACAGATCGTAACGAGTTACTAACTTGGATTTGTGATAATTTGTAAAATACATATGCTTGTGACACGTAGGATAAGTCATAAAAAATATGTGAATTTGCTTTAATATTACTAATATTATGAAGTGGCTTTTTTATAGTCGAAAAAAACGGAATTGGAGTTTTCTTTTTTTTATTAATTCTTTCTTGTTTTCTTTCATTATTGTAAATGGATTTATCAATAATTTTTTTTGTTGATTCAAGAAAAAGTTCTGTATTTATTCTGGGAATATTAATGATAGATAAAAATATATCTGTGTATATTTTTTCAATGAAAAATTTAAAAAAAGGGGGTAATTGACAGATTAATCGAGCATTTCTTTTTTTTAATATTTCCCACTTTTCGAATCTTTTAGCACTATAACTTGTTTTGTTAGGACTAAGATTATTTATTCTTGGAGTTACTTTTTTTTTCTCTTTTGTGATTCTTTCTATTTGATTTCGAATTGTACTTGTTCTATCAGTCAGATCCTTCATTTTTTTTTCTGTCAATGAAGAATTTGTCCAACTCGGAGATGCAATTTGACTAAATGATTCGTGAATTATCTGATTGCTTATTATGGAATCTTTTTCTTCTTTAATTTCGCTCGATTCATATACTTCTACTTTTCTTAATCTAAATAATAGAATTGGATTTACTTTTGAAAGTTCTTTTATTATTATTTTTATAAAAATAACACTTTTGATAACCCATTTTTTTGTTTCTTTTGAAACTTTTCGAAGTAATTTTGTTTTTCCTTTGAAAACTGTTAGAACTCGAAAATACTTCTTTTTCCATTTTCCAATTTTTTTTTCGAATTCCTTTAAAATGGGTTTAAAAAAGGAAGGTCGTTTTCGGGGCGAACCAAAAGGAAGTTCGGCTTCCATTCCCCAAACTGTTAAAAAACAAAAATCATCTTTTTCTTTTTTCTTTTTCATTAGATCTTTCTGAGAGGATCGTAGTTTCGATTTGTGCCAAGGTTTCAGACAGAAAGGAAATAAGATTTTTATCTGAATACCATCTGTCAACCAATTTTTCGGAAATTCTGTTTCGGATAATGGAACACCGTTATAGGTACATTTAAGATGGATCTCTTTATTCCATTCCTGTAAATCCTCAGACCATTCGGGAAGTTGCAATAGGAATATACGTCCAATATTTTTCGCAATTATGAATGAAGGTAATAGAATATATTTTCTAAAAATAGATTGAGTTAGTAGCATGCAACCTCTTATTACTTGCGCAAATGGAATGCTATCCCAGGCCTCTGCTATCTCTATGCGCGCTTTTTCCTTTCTTTTGTTCTTCTCTTTTTTTTCTTCTCTTTTTGTTTGTTCTTTTGTATAGTCTACAATTTTAAATGCTTCCCCTTTACCCACCCAATTTCTAAAAATTAGTTTAATCAACCCAGAGATATCAAAAGAAAAAAGAGGGGATTTTTGTAGTCTCTCCAAAAAAAGAGGGGAATGTGCATTTGCTTGAAACAATTTTAAAATAACTATTTTACGCCTTTGAGCTCGCATAGAACCTTTGATTATACCGCGCCGAAAGTCTGATTGTTGTGAATAACGTATCAAAGCCACTTCGTCTATTTGATCGCGCATATTAGTATCCGTACTATTAGGATCAGTATTTTCCTTG